CTCAGTTGACGAAGATTCTGATCTTGATGGGTATCAAGATAATTGGGAATTGGGAAGACTTAAAGAAGAAAAAAACGAAAAGACCCATTTACGGTTTGAAAAACCTCTTATAACTTTTTTTTTCGATTATAAAAGATGGAATCGTCCATTTAGATATATAAAAAATGATCTATTTGAAAATGCTGTACGAAATGAAATGTCACAATATTTTTTTTATACATGTCCAAGCGATGGAAAACAAAAAATATCTTTTGTTAGTTATGTAGAAATAAAATGTAGAAATAAAATAGTTATGTAGAAATAAAAAAGATTAATAAAAATAAAAATATTAATACATAAGATAAATACAAAAATAGATAAGACGAAATTCGTCCACCCCCAGTATATTTGATCCCTTCCCCTATAAATAAACTCGCAACCCCAAGGCCATTTGTGATTCCATCAATTATACGTCTATCAAAGAACTGAATTAGTTCAGACAATCCTCTTATACTCATGAGGAATACCCTAATATAAAAAATATCTATGTAACCACGATTATATGACCAATTGTATACCATATTTTTGATTTGGTCCGAGAGAGTTCTTTTAGAGCCCTTTTTTACAAATGAATTTATTAAGTGCAAATTCTTGAAAGATGAATAAGCGGACCCATAGAAAATAGATGCTATAAATAGTCCGAAAAGAGCTATACTTACTGAAAAAATTGCATTTGTCAAAAATTCATACCAATTCACAGAATAATTAGAATTTCCATGAAAAAGGTTTGTCCATGGAGTTAACCATTTCGATAATATATCAAAATCTACTACCCCTTCTTGATCAAAATGAATTCCTATTGATCCAATAAACAAAGTAAATAGTACCAATACAAGCAGAGGAAATAGCATAGTATTGTCCGATTCGTGCGGATACATGTAAGTGTATTTATTTCTAAAGTAAGTACTAAAGTATCGCATTCGATTTCTTATATTATGATCAATTTGATATGTATCCTTTGAAAAAAAGGAGACCTTAGTATTTTGTGTTAATAAAAATAAATTTCTATTTACTACTTTTGGTGCTTTCTTTCCCCATAAAGATATTGAATAGAATGAGCTATTTTTAATGCTACTGTAATTTTGAAAATGAACGCGCAAATTCCCATCAAAAGTAAGTAAATACATCCGAAACATATAAAATGCGGTTAATCCCGCAGTGAAACAAGCTATTATTGCGAAAATTGGTGAATACAACCAACTATCATTAATAATTTCATCTTTTGACCAAAAACAAGCAAGAGGTGGAATACCACAAAGAGAAAGTGTGCCTAATAAAAAAGTAGTTCTTGTAATTGGAACATATCTTTTTAAACCGCCCATAAGAACCATATTCTGACTTTTATCTGGTGAATATCCAACAATAGGTTCCATTGAATGAATAATAGATCCGGATCCCAAAAACAATAAAGCTTTAGAATAAGCATGAGTGATCAAATGGAATAAAGCAGCTCGATAAGAACCTATACCTAGAGCTAACATAATATAACCTAATTGAGACATTGTAGAATAGGCTAAACTTCTTTTAATGTCTCTTTGAGCAAGAGCCAAAGTAGCTCCTAATAGTACTGTTATTATGCCTATTAAAGAAATGAAATTCATTATGTAAGGTATGACTATGAAAAGAGGAAGAAGTCTAGCTACAAGAAAAATTCCTGCTGCTACCATGGTAGCAGCATGTATAAGAGCCGAAATAGGAGTGGGCCCCTCCATGGCATCAGGTAACCATACGTGAAGGGGGAATTGCGCGGATTTGGCAATTGCGCCGACGAATAGTAATAAGGCACAGAGAGTAGCAAATAAAGAATTGAACCCATTACTGTGGATCAAGTTATTAACTATTTTGAACAAATCCCTAAATTCGAAACTGCCTGTTATACAATAAAAACCTAAGATTCCTAATAATAAACCAAAATCCCCTACACGATTAGTTACAAAAGCTTTTTGGCAAGCACTTGCTGCAATCGGTCGTGTAAACCAAAAACCTATTAATAAATATGAGCACATTCCCACCAGTTCCCAAAAAATATAAATTTGTATCAAATTGGAACTAGTAACTAATCCCAACATGGAAGCATTGAAAAAACTCATATAAGCAAAAAATCTCAAATATCCTTGATCGTGAGACATATAATTATCGCTATAAATAAGAACCATGATTCCAACAGTAGTAATTAGTACTGACATAATAGAAGTAAGTGGATCGATCAAGTGTCCGAACTCCAAGGAAAAATCATTATTGATGGTCCAAGACCATAGATATTGATAGATGGAACTTCCATTTATTTGCTGAATAGACAGACTGGACGAAAACCCCAAAGTTATACTTAGCAGTAAAACACTAGTAAAAGCCCACATCCGACGAATGTTTTTTGTTGCTGTAGGAATAAGCAGAAGCCCAAATCCTATTAACATGGTAACTGGAAGTGGAAGAGAGGGTATTATCCATGCGTATTGATATGTATGTTCCATAAAAAAAAACCAATTTTAATTTTTTTTTATTCTTATTGATTTAATAGTTTCCGACTCACCAATTCTTATCTCTTTCGAAAGACACAATAATCAAAGAAAAGAACTCGACAAAAATAGGAAAAAACTAAAACTCTTCATTATAATTATTCTGACTCTTTCTCAGATATTTATTCTCAGATATTTATTTGTGAAATATTAAAAAAGCTATAATCGGTTGATCGAATAACATCACTAACTAACTAAAACTAACTAAGTAGAGGTTATTACTTAGTTATTAATTAGTTAGTAACAAAAAAAAGATATTTATTAAAATACAGAATATTACAGAATATAACATTTTTAATCATTCTACTACTATATATATATATATATTTATATTTATATATTTATTATTATATATTTTAATATATTTTATTTTATTATTATATTATATATTTTTATATATTTTATTTTTTATTTATATATTTATTCTTTATTATTATAATTAATTATAATTATATTATATATATTAATATTAGATTAGAATATATATTTTATTATATTCTAGTAATTAATAATCATATTAATAATCATATCATATATACATATATAATAGTAAGAAAAACAATTCCATCAAAAACAGTACTTGATTCTAATATAAGTCACAGTATCCATCAAAAATTCGACTCAATAAGGAGGGCCTGGTTATTCTAGTTCTGGTTATTCTAATTAATTTATTTGCAGTAATTATCTAACGCATTGGGAACCAATTGACGGGATTCCACTAAGGAAAACTGATCTTTATCAGAAATCCTATGATACTCCTACTTCGTATAGTATAGAACTGAAAAAAAAAAATTCCCCCTTTTATCCCTAGACATATATGATATGTCATGGGTATATATTTATTATATATATATTATAATTATAATATATTATTAATATTTAATATATTATTTAGTATATATATATATATATGTTTATATATGTTTAGTATATATATATATAATATATGTTTTTATATGTTATGTTTATGTTGTTTTGAAAAAATTATGGACTATTCATCATCCAAGGGATAAATATGGATAATGACTAAAAAAACGATCTATTTCGAACAATATATGTCTTTCACATACAACGATAAAAATTAGTACTTGTTTTTGAATGGCGGTTCCAAAAAAACGTACTTCTATATCAAAAAAACGTATTCGTAGAAATATTTGGAAAAAAAAGGGATATTTAACAGGAGAAAAAGCGCTTTCTTTAGCTAAATCGGTTGCCACTGGACATTCAAAGAGTTTTTTTGTGCAACAAACAAGTAATAAAATTTTAGAATAATCTAAATCAACATACCATGAATAACTTAAATTTTCTAAGATGAATGATTGATTCGCATTAACTAATGTATTGAATGTATTGAACCCCTCAATATTAGTTAGAACTAAATTAGCTGCTGTGGTATGTAGAATAAGAGTTATTTTATGTTTACTGGGCTTTAATTTAAGTATTATTTTCAATCTCTATCAATTAAAAAAATTGATAGAGATTGAAAGTTTTTTGTTATATGTGTAGCCCAAAACCTAATTAGATTTAGTAATTAAATTTAGTAAAGTAATATTATATCATAAATTATGGACACAGCGGAGAGTATTATTAATGATTCTAAGGTATCGAAATTATTATCAAAATTCCTCAGATTTAGTGATAAAATTTTGATAATGATAAATTAGGAAATTATAGTTATTTTATTTTGTTTACTAAGAAAATAAATCTTTTTAATTTTCAATACATAAAATAAGATAAAGGAATAAAAAAATAAAAAATAGAAAAGGGACAATTTTGAGTTCTATAACTCGGTCTTCGGCCGATAGCAAAACTATCTAGTTTCGACTGTTCCGTAAGAACTTAGTTTCGAGATACGTGAAAGTTAATTGTTAAAACTGAACCCTACGGCGATACTAACTACGTGTTAGTGAACATTTAAATATAAATTTGAACGAATCTTTTTTTTTCATCGATTCTAATGTTTACTAAACTATATTGAATTCTTGAATCTTGACCGTTCGACATGAATTGAATATTATTTATTATTATTTTGAGTAAGCCGCCATGGTGAAATCGGTAGACACGCTGCTCTTAGGAAGCAGTGCTAGAGCATCTCGGTTCGAGTCCGAGTGGCGGCATCCTCTAAAAGGGATACAAAATGGATCCTATAATGTATTTCATTCTCGATTTTAATTCTGCAACGGAGCCCTCTTTTTATGATATTTGCGACTTTAGAACATATATTAACTCATATCTCTTTTTCGATTATTTCAATTGTGATTACGATTCATTTGATAAACTTATCAGTCCGCGAAATCGTAGGATTACGCAATTCATCAGAAACTGGGATGATAGCTACTTTTTTCTCTATAACAGGATTATTAGTTATTCGTTGGATTTATTCGGGGCATTTCCCGTTAAGTAATTTATATGAATCATTAATCTTTCTTTCTTGGGGTTTATCCATTATTCATATGATTCCCTATCTTAGGAATCATAAAAATGATTTAAGCGCAATAACCGCGCCAAGTGCTATTTTTACCCAAGGTTTCGCCACGTCGGGTCTTTCAACCGAAATGCATCAATCTTCAATATTAGTACCTGCTCTACAATCCCAGTGGTTAATGATGCACGTAAGTATGATGTTATTGAGCTATACATCTCTTTTATGTGGATCATTATTATCCGTCGCTCTTCTAGTCATTACATTTCGAAAAAACATAGATACTTTTTTAAAAAGCAATAATTTCTTAATTAAGTCATTTTTCTTTTTGGGGGTCGAATACTTGAATGAGAAACGAAGTGTTTTTAAAAACACTTCGTTTCTTTCATTTCGAAATTATTACAAATATCAATTGACTCAGCGTTTGGATTATTGGAGTTATCGTGTCATTAGTTTGGGATTTACCTTTTTAACCATAGGCATACTTTCGGGAGCAGTATGGGCTAATGAGTCTTGGGGATCTTATTGGAATTGGGACCCCAAGGAAACTTGGGCATTTATTACTTGGATCATATTTGCGATTTATTCACATACTAGAACAAATCAAAGTTTACAAGATACGAATTCGGCACTTGTGGCTTCGATAGGATTTCTTATAATTTGGATATGTTATTTTGGGATCAATTTATTAGGGATTGGTTTACATAGTTATGGTTCATTTACATTAACATCGAATTAGATAAATTATCTAACCTAAAGAGTACATAACATAAGAACATCGTCTCATATATAATATATAACGAGAGTTTTTGAGAACCAGTTGATTCAAAGAATCAACTAGTTCTCAAAAACTCGAGATACATCTTTTTACAACTCTAATTCACTTAATTTTTTTTTTTTTCTCAGTCTCATTAATGAAAACTATCTATAAAAATAATTAGATAGGATAGTTTGTACCTTGTCAACTGATAGTAAGAGAACGAAATCGGGATAAATACCAATCCATATTACGGGTAAAAAAAGACATATCAAAACAAACAGCTCTCGTGGTCCAGAATCGACCAAATTAGAATTTGGAACATTAAATAACTTGTACCCGTAGAACATCTGACGTAACATAGATAATAAATAAATAGGAGTTAATATCATTCCAATTGCCATTACAAAAGTAATTAGCACCTTTGGCATGAAAAGATATTTTGAGCTGGTAATTATTCCAAAAAATACTACTGATTCCGCAACAAAACCACTCATTCCCGGCAATGCAAGAGAAGCCATCGAGAAGCTACTGAACATGGTAAATATTTTTGGCATTAGGACAGATATCCCCCCCATTTCGTCGAGATAAACAAGACGTATTCTATCACAACTTGTTCCCGCCAAGAAAAAAAGTGCAGCACCAATAAATCCATGAGAAAGTATTTGTAAAATTGCTCCATTTAGTCCCATGTTGGTTATAGAACCAATTCCTATAATTGTGAAACCCATGTGAGATACAGAAGAATAGGCTATTCTCTTTTTTAAATTGCGTTGACCGAAAGAGGTTGAAGCTGCATAAATTATTTGTATTGTTCCCACTATCACCAACCATGGAGAAAATATGGAATGAGCGTGGGGTAATAATTCCATATTGATCCGAATCAATCCATACGCTCCCATTTTTAATAAGATTCCGGCAAGAAGCATACATGTACTGTAATGTGCCTCTCCGTGGGTATCCGGTAACCATGTATGTAGGGGTATGATCGGCGATTTGACAGCATAAACAATAAGGAAGCCAAAATAGAATATTATTTCCAATGCCGCAGGATATGATTGATTAACTAATCTTTCAAAATCTAATGTCGGTTCATTGGAACCATATAAACCCATACCTAGAACTCCTATTAAGAGAAAAATAGAACCCCCCGCAGTATACAAAATAAACTTTGTAGCCGAGTACAGGCGCTTCTTTCCCCCCCACATGGATAAAAGTAAATAAACAGGAACTAATTCTAACTCCCACATGATGAAAAAAAGTAAAAGGTCTCGAGAAGAAAATGATCCTATTTGACCACTGTACATTGCTAACATAAGGAAATAGAATAATCGTGAATTTCGAGTAACTGGCCAAGCCGCTAAAGTCGCTAAAGTAGTGATAAATCCTGTCAATAAAATAGGTCCCACGGAAAGTCCATCGATTCCCAGTTTCCAGTGAAAATTAAAACTATTTATCCATTTCAAATCTTCTTCCAATTGGATTAATGGATTGTCCAATTGGAAATGATAACAGAATGCATACGCCGTTAAAAGTAGTTCTAATAGGCATATACATATAGTATACCAGCGAAAAACCTTATTCCCCTTATGAGGAAGAAAAAAAATGGAAGAACCCGCGAATATCGGCAAAACAACAAGTATTGTTAACCAAGGAAAATAACTCGTGATAAAGACAAGATACGCTTTGACCAGAAAAGCCCGTGCTCGGAATAATAAATATATTTTATCGAGTACGGGCTTTTGTCGGTAAAGAGGAATCAAACGATTCAAGTGGAGTTTTTTGTAATGTATCAATCAATAAGATAGACCCATGCTGCGAGTTGTTTCATGCCATAAATAAACACGGACACTCAAAAAATCTGTTGGGCAGGCGGATTCACATCTTTTACAACCTACACAATCCTCGGTTCTTGGCGCGGAAGCAATTTGCTTAGCTTTACATCCGTCCCAAGGTATCATTTCCAATACATCCGTGGGGCAGGCTCGTACACATTGAGTACACCCTATACATGTATCATAAATTTTTACTGAGTGTGACATTGAATCTATAAATTCCAGTTTTGAACATAAAAAGTTTTCGATCTGGTATGGTAAAATGATAAAATCAGTAGTAAATGGATTATATGTTTATATTGTAGACACCAGACGAATCAATGATTTATCAAATTTTTTTTATCAATATATTTCTAAATCTGTTCATGAGAAAGCGCCAAGAGACTTTTATTTTCGTTTCAACAACCACAGTCATACAATACAAGTTGTACATGTGAATTCAAATTGGTCAACAAACAATACAATATCTAATATTAATATTATAATATTAATATTAATTAATGGAATTCTATTCTAATTCTTAATTCTAATATATAAATCTGATATCTAGTACTAGTATCTAATATATAAATAAAATATATAAAATAAATAAGAAAAAAATTCTAATTATATTTTTATATTATTCTTTATATTATATATTATAATTATATTATAAAAAGTTATAAAATATAATTATAAAATATAACGAATGATTATAATGAACGATGACGAATAATTTAATTATTCAACAAATTCGATTGATTGATACGAGTTGATTTTCTGTTACGATGGATCGACGAAACAATAGCTAGCCCAATGGCTGCTTCAGCAGCGGCAATAGCTATGACAAAGATTGAGAAAATACCTCCTTTTAATTGGCGACTATCAAATAAATCAGAAAATGTTACGAGATTGATATTAACCGAATTTAGTATAAGCTCAAGACACATAAGCGCTCTAACCATGTTTCGACTTGTGATTAATCCATAGATACCGATAGAAAATAAATAGACACTCAAAAAAAGTACATACTCAAACATCATTAACTAACTCCTCATCAATATCAATCTTAATTCATTTCAATATGATATGAACAACAATTCAACTGATTCGATTGACTAGAATAGAACAAACAATTACAGAACAAGAGAAGGTATTGTTAATAGATTTCACTAAAAACCTTAAATCTTTCCATGTTTTTAGTTGATTTCAAATTTAGAATTCAAAAAATTTTTTGAATTCTAAGTATTTATTATTGACGAGCCATAGTAATTGCACCTATTAAAGAGACTAAAAGAATTATAGAAATGAGTTCAAATGGAAGATAAAAATCTGTTGATAAATGAATCCCAATTTGTTGAACGTTACTTATTAGGTCCTGTTCTAGAATCTGGTTTGATTTTGTAGTCCAAAGAATTCCGTACCATGACGTATCTGGGATAGTAGTAATTAGTGAAAAAAGAATACTTGTACAAACCAGTGAAGTAACCCCATCTCCAATGGTCCAAAGGCGGGAATCATTGGAATATTCTGAACCGTTCATAAACATTACAGCAAATATGATTAAGACATTTATGGCTCCTACATAAATAAGAAGTTGTGCGGCAGCTACAAAATAGGAATTCGATAGAATATAGAATAAGGATATACAAACAAGAACCAATCCCAATGAAAAGGCAGAATAAATTGGATTGGTAAATAATACTACTCCCAGGCCCCCCAATAGAAGAACTGATCCCAGAAATATTACGAGAATACTATGTATTGGTCCAGGTAAATCCATTATGTATAAAATAAGAGATAAATAAGTCGAAAGATTTCATGACCTTACTGAATAGTCGAAGAAGGTAAAATTACCCTATTTTTTTTGTCTATGATACCGTTCCTAAATTAAATATTAAAATATTAATGGAATGGAATTGTAATTGTAATATGGATTAATATAGATATAGATAAAGTTATTGGACCAATCCCGATTTTGCATTTTGATTTTATTCGAAATAAAAGAGTAGTTAGAATTTTTTTTTATATTTCGAAATCATCACCAAAAATATATAAATAAACCAATGATTCTCAACAATCAATAGTTATTAGTTATTATTTTTAGTTACATCGACTAACTAAAATAAAAGAAGCTTCACTTGGACCTTTCTATCAAAATATTAAAAAAAAAAAAAAAATATTAGTTAATAATTGGTAATTGTTCTTGAATCAAAGGATTTACCCTTGTCTATTTTGATTTGAGTCGAAGTCGAATTCGTAACTGTTTGAATTGTGTAGTCCCCAATTACTGACATTGGTAACCGACCCAAAGCAATTTGATTATAATTCAATTCGTGACGATCATAAGTAGAAAGTTCATATTCTTCAGTCATTGATAAACAGTTTGTGGGACAATATTCGACACAGTTACCGCAAAATATACAGATACCAAAATCAATACTATAGTTAAGCAGTTGTTTTTTTTTAATATCTTTTTCAAATCTCCAATCAACAACGGGTAGATCTATGGGGCATACACGAACACATACTTCGCAAGCAATACATTTGTCAAATTCAAAATGGATTCGGCCACGGAAACGCTCTGATGTGATCGATTTTTCATAAGGATACTGAATAGTTACAGGTAAACGATTTGTGTGGGATAAGGTAATTATGAAACTTTGACCAATGTACCTTGCGGCTCGTATTGTTTGTTGACCATAATTCATGAATCCAGTTACCATCGGAAACATATTGTAGATATCCACGAATAAGTTGATGTTTCTTTCTCTTGTTTAAGAGAGGTTATGAGTCTAGAATATCGTTATCATATTCTGTTATTTATAGTGAAGCAAGTTGGAAAGAAGTTGTCAATAAAAAATTACCTAGAGAAATAGGTAAAAGAAATTTCCATCCAAGATTTAATAGCTGGTCTATTCTCATTCTGGGTAAAGTCCATCTTGTTGTGATAGATATGAAAAGAAACAAATAAGCTTTAGCTAATGTAATAAAGATACCAATTGTCATTCCAAAGACTCCAGCCGTTTTATTTATTCCGAAAAGTTCAGGAATGGATATGTATGGCATAGAAAAATTCCACCCACCTAAATAAAGAACTGTTACAAATAATGAAGAAACTAAGAGATTTAGGTAAGAAGCAACGTAAAATAAACCATATTTAATACCGGAATATTCGGTTTGATAACCTGCTACTAATTCCTCCTCTGCTTCTGGTAAATCAAAGGGTAATCTTTCACATTCCGCTAAAGAAGAAATTAGAAAAACTATAAACCCTATAGGTTGACGCCACATATTCCACCCCCAAAAACCATATTGTGACTGTGCCTCAACTATATCAACTGTACTTGAACTGTTCGATAATCATAGTCGATAATAACATTACCGTTCTTACCGCTATTCCAAAACCGTACATGAGACCTCAGCTTCATACGGCTCCTCTATGGCCACACACGCAAATAAATGTAAGGACTCCTTCGGTATTATCGGTATCTTTGGAGTGTAGATAGAATAAAAATACCTCGTAAAGTCCCAAAAATTAGACCAATGGAATTCCGTCTGCTATAATAACAAAAAGTACGCTTCCGAATTGATCTCATCCCTTATATAATTAAATAAAAAACTAAAAGTAATCTTTCTTCGGTAATAACTTAATCTTTCAATAAAATACCCGTTCTATCAATAGATGGAAAGAATTAGACACTAGTTCTAGTTAATGAATCATAACTAATAAGAATTCCATATGTATGGGTATAGATGGAGGAAAAAATTAATAAAGATCCTTTTTCCATTCTATTCTATTATTTATTGTATTTCATTCTATTTCTTTTGTTCCTCTTCTTGTTTCTCATAAGAGGGGGTACTCTGAAAAAAAAAATAAATAAAGGATTAATTCGTTCTTGATAGTCACTTCTTTAATCAGTGAATAGGAGCATACTCTAGATCGGAATCGCGGGGAAGTACTGCTTGCTCGTTTCTACCAACTTAAAGCCCCTATTATGTTATGATTCGTTTTATGCGGAAATACCTCTTTTTTGATACCTTACATTATCTCTATTACTAATCCTTTGTGTACTTTGGTGTTTCTAACCATCTACTGATTTTTGATTGATCCCCTGTATGGTAATACATACAAGACAATAGTAGAAACTCCATACAGTTGATCTTTTGTACCCGCTTCAAGATATGATGACTAATCAAAGAATCTCAATCTTGGGATAAAGAGTTTTTACTGCTTATGTTTACTTCCACTTTATTATTTTCTTGTATATAGGGAATGAGATTTTATCTTCTTATCTACATATTAATAAGCCGTTTTGTTTCACTCATATAACTATCTGGTTTAACTCATCGACCTGAATGAATGGAGGTCAAAATTAATCTTCTAACGAATCACACGTAGAGATATTGATAACACACATAGAGTTAATGGTATTTCATAACTAATAGATTGAGCAGCAGCTCGTAGACCACCTGAAAAAGAATATTTATTATTCGATCCATATCCTGATATAAGAAGCCCAGTGGGAGCAATACTTGAAATGGAGATCCATAAAGAAACACCTATACTAAGATCAGCTAAAACAAGTCGATACCCAAAAGGAATTACTAAATAACTTAGTAGAATTGATATAACTGCTATAGATGGTCCGATACTAAACAAGGGAGTATCTCCTCTAGATGGAAGGAGGTCCTCTTTAAAAAGTAATTTTGTCCCGTCTGCTAGAGCTTGAAGAATTCCCAAGGGACCCGCATATTCAGGTCCAATACGTTGTTGTATCGCTGCAGAGATTTCTCTTTCTAACCATACAATTACTAGCACTCCTATGGTGATTCCCAATATAAGGGTTAAAGCAGGGACAAACAGCCAGATGAGTCCATATACCTCTTTTAAAGATTCTGATTTCGAAAAAGAATTGATAGTTTGTACTTCTGTTGTTCCAATTATCATTTCAACGATCAACTTCTCCCATAATGATATCTATACTACCTAGTATCGTCATGATATCAGCCAATTTCATTCTTTTAATTAGCTGAGGAAGAATTTGCAAATTGATGAAACCGGGCGGACGAATTTTCCATCTCCAGGGGAAAATACTATTATCTCCTATCAAATAAATTCCTAATTCCCCTTTTGGGGCTTCCACTCTTACATAAAGTTCTTGTTTCGAAAATTCAAAATTCGGCGAAGTTTTTTTACTAATGAATCCATATTCAAAATCATTCCATTTATAATTCTTTGTTCCATCTAAGCGCCGAATTTCTAAATTCTCATAAGGTCCCCCGGGAATTCCTTCAAGAGCTTGTTGAATAATTTTTATGGATTCCCTCATTTCGCCGATTCGTACTAAATAACGAGCTAATGAATCTCCCTCCGTTTGCCATTGGACTTCCCAATCGAATTCATTGTAAGATTCATAATGATCAACTTTACGAAGATCCCATTGGATCCCAGAAGCTCGTAACATCGGTCCTGATAAGCCCCAATTTATGGCCTCTTCTCCACCAATAATGCCCACTCCTTCAACTCGTTCCAAAAAAATGGGATTCCGCGTAATAAGTTTTTCATATTCAACAAGACCCGTTAAAGAATAATCGCAGAAATCCAAACATTTATCTATCCAACCATGAGGTAGATCAGCAGCTACTCCTCCGATACGGAAATAATTATGCATCATTCGCATACCTGTGGCAGCTTCGAATAGATCATATAGCAATTCTCTCTCTCTGAAAATATAGAAAAAAGGAGTCTGTGCGCCAATATCCGCCATAAAAGGTCCAAGCCATAACAAATGAGAAGCTATACGACTCAGCTCTAGCATAATTACTCTGATATAGCTGGCTCTTTGAGGGACTTGAACATTTCCCAATTGTTCTGGTGCATTTACCGTTATTGCTTCTGTGAACATAGTAGCTAAATAATCCCAACGTGTTACATAAGGAAGATATTGTATAATTGTTCGGTTTTCCGCTATTTTTTCCATCCCTCTGTGTAAATAGCCCAATACGGGTTCACAGTCAATAACATCTTCACCATCGAGAGTAACGATCAGTCTAAGAACACCATGCATTGATGGGTGATGGGGGCCCATATTTACTATCATGAGATCTTTTCTTGTAGTCGGTACAGTCATATCTTTTCTTTCCTAATTCATTATTCCATGAATTTCTCAAAACAAGTTTTATAAATTTATAAAAATGAAAAATCTAATCATTAATAATAATAAAATTTAAATGAATCTTCAAATTAACGAGTTTTTGGCTCCCGAATATCCAACTGACTAATTAATTTCTTATAATGTACTCTATTTTTCTTTGACAAATAAGCCAACAACCGTTGACGTTTTCCCAGAATTTTTCGTAGACCTTTTTGCGATAAAAAATCTTTTTTGTGCAATTCCAAATGCGAAGTGAGTCTCCGTATTTTATTGGTGAAACTTAATACTTGAAATTCAACAGACCCTTTATTTTCTTCTTTTTCTTCTTGCGGAATAACTGAAATGAATAAATTTTTGACCATAAAAAAATTCTTATATCTTTTTTCTTTTTTATGTATTTTATCGATCAGGAAAAATAAAAATTATTTTATTTTTTATTATTATATGATTATGTCAGTCATTTTTCATTTTATTTTCATATGGTATAAACATTTAGATTTATTCATATACTACTTTTTATTTATTTTATTCTATCCAAATCCAATTTTTTATTCCTAGTTTCAATTGTCAATTGAATTGATATACCATTTTATTAAAAAATCAGTATCATGTGCTAAAAACATAAGGTATGTGTACATACATCTTTTGCCGTATATCGAATATGTCATGCGATATATAGCAAATGTACTATTAACTGATTCTGAATCGTGGATACATATGGATCCTTGACAGACTGAAACGACTCCCGTTATTGGCATCAAACCAATAGCGATTCATACAAGCTAAATCTTCTAATCGGTAATTGGGCCAAAGAAACAATTTTAATTTCATAAAGTTGGTTGCATCCATATTAAGATGCTTGTCCTCATTCAAAAACCGCCCAGAGTTTCTTATCTTGTTTTCGTTGCAAAATACTGGATTTTTATCCCCACTATTCCAATTCCAGGAATTCAAACAAATTAGAATTCTCAATTCTCTACGACGTCTATGAGATAGAATATTTTCAGGAACAAGGAAATCATAATGATTTTTTTTTTCTATATTCACGTTTAAATTATTCTTATTAACATATCTTTTTTTTATGAATTTTCTATTAGTTTTAATTTGGTCTTTAACCTTATCAACCAATGAAATACTTATGGTTTGATAGGTAATAAATTGTCCATCCCTTTTTATAGATAGACGGATCGGTTCGATAATTAATATTCCTTTTTTTATCAATTCTGTAAGAGCTAGATCTTTCTGAATCAGCATTACATCTAGACGCATCTCTCCTCTTTGAATCGAAGAGATAGCAATTTCCTTTGGATTTGTCAATCTAAGTAAGAGACAATATACCTTGATATTATTGATTATTCTTTGACTCAAGGGGTCATCCCATCTTAATTGAAAAAGGAAATATTTTTTCAGGAATAAATCTAGTTCTGCTTCCTTGTTGCTCTTGGATTTTTTTTTTTTTCTACGTTTTTTAATGTCCGATCCCGCGTAATCCTCTTCAATATCTTTTTTTTTATTTAGTTTTCGTAGATCTGATCCAAGATCTTTTTGGCACTGTTGTTCGTTTTTTTCTTGGTTGAAATTTTCTAAATAAAGATATTCTTTTTGATTAGATAATATAGGAATAGGAGGATTTTTTTTTTTATTTACGTTGGTGTTTTTATTTTTACTAATATTTTCATTTTGATGAAAGTCTAAAAGAAGAAATTTGATTGGTATAACCCACGGTTTAATCTTATATGTATCAAAAAGTAGCACAAATTCTGGGACGAACCAAGATTCTAGTTTTGATATGGTACGATTACGATATAACCTTTCTTGATTCATTCCCATCCAATCAAAAAAGTTTTTTTTTTTGGCGATTTGTTGATGAATCAAAATATTTTTTTTTTTTATTTTGTTTTTATACTTAGTCTCAATATCGATATTCTCTGTAAGACAAAAATGGAGAATTCTACAATTAAAATATTTTCTATCCAGATTTTGATTTGCATCAATAATATATCTCTCTTCTAGATAATCACTAATAGCTGTACTTACCAATACATAAAATGAGTCGAGTTTCGGTGTATTGAAAATAGATGGATATGGAATCCCTGGGCTATCGTTTACTTGTAATGTTGATCCATAAATATATGAGTTTTTCTTTTCCCCATAATTCATATATTTATGTGATAAAAGATTATATCTGTAGTGTTTTTTAAACAATTTTTCTTTTTGATTCATCAATGAATCCATTGCAGAATAATCTTCTTTCATGTAATGAATTAATTGGTCTTTTTCATTTTTATATGAATTGGATTTAATTGAGTCTTTATTTTGAATCATACGACGTTGGTTGACTCTATTTCGCCATTTTTTGGGGACTAATTGAGACCATTTGACATCGGAAAAATGGTATTGATAATAATCCTTTAACCAGTTTTTCCATTTATTCATTACAGACTTTTGAATTTTCTTATGCCTTGATTTGTAATCAACTATTCCTCGTGTTATACAATAATCCTTTATTTTATCCTTAAGATAATGATGGGTCCCGCGATCTTGAAGTACAGATCTCAAGTTATACTTGTTAAGTAATTGGGTTTGTGATAATTTGTAAAATACATATGCTTGTGACAAGGAAGATAAGTCACTATAACTATTTAAATTAGTATTACTAATATTAGTATTTGAAATATTAATATTTGTATTTAAAAACGACTTTTTTATAGTTGAAATAAAGTTCATTGTATTTTGATTTGTTTCATCAATTCCTTCTTGATTTGTTTTATCGTTGTAAGTGGATTTATTGATAATTTTTTTTGAATCAACAAAAAAAAGTTGTGCATTGATTCTTGGAATGTTAATGGTACATAGGAGGATCTCCATGTATATTTTTTCAATGAAAGATTTCATAAAATAATATGATTTACGTATTAATCGGATATTGTTTCTTTTGAATATCTGCCAACTATATTGCTGCGATTCCGATCTTTTATCATCATAAGTTAAAACCATTTTTTTATTGTCTTTTGTGATTTGTTCTATTTGATTCTTAGTTGTGATTATCCTATTAGAAATATCTTTCATTTTTTTTTCTATCAGTGAATAATTTGTCCAACTTGACGTATGAATTGGAACGGTCGATTCACGGTTAATTTTATTATTTATTTTGGAATCTTTTCCATTTTTATTCGGTTCATATACTTTCTTCGCCTTTCTCAATTCAAATAATAAAATTGGGTTTACTTTTTCAAGTTCTTTTATTATTCGTTTTATAACTAGAACTATGTTTCTGACCCATTCTTTTTTTTCTTTTGAAATTAGTAGAGACCATTTTCCTCTTTCTTTTAAGACTCTTAGAAGGATCAAAAATTTATTTTTTACTTTTTTTATTTTTTTTTCGAGTTCTTTATAAATGGGTTCAAAAAAGGACGGTCGTTTTCGGGGAGAACCAAAGGGAAGTTCTGCTTCCATTCCCCATACTGTTAAAAAACAAAAATTGTCTTTTTTTCCTTTTTTTTTTGTTGAATCTATATCTTGAGATCGTGTCTTGGGACTTCGCCAAGGTTTCAGACAAAAAGGAAATAGAATCTTTATCTGAATCCCGTCTGTTAACCAATCTTTGGGAAATTCTGTTTCTGATAATTGAACACCATTATAGGTGCACTTAACGTGCATTTCTTGATTCCATTCCTTCAAATCCTCGTACCACTCGGGGGATTGGAATAATAGCATACGTCCAATATTTTTAGCTATTATCAATGAAGGTAATACAATATATTTTCTAAGAAAAGATTGGGTTACTAACATCG